TGCATGCAATATTATAATAATGTAGATGATGCTGAGGGCCTGTTTTAGTGTTCTTGGGGTTGAATACTTTGATTTGATGGCGTAGCTGCGTGCAATATTATAATAATGTAAATAATTATTATAATAGTGTAAATAATGCATTTAGGTTCAAAAACTACCAGGGATTTTCCTGTTTACGGGGGGTTTTCAGGAATAATAGCGATCTCAGGAGTTTAGGGGGGGTAGGGGGGGTTTTACGGCCAAAAACCGAGAAGGGGGTGTCTTAGATATCTTAGGGGAAAAAAATTTTCTTTATGTCCATGATATCAGTTATGTAATTCTTATAAGAAAATCTTTTTATCATTCAACAAAATTCTTTGGGGGCAAGGAAATGTGCTACCTTCTTGGTTATTCCTGTGTGCACTGTGAAATGCCAGATGAAAGGAAACCAAAAAAGAGAACCCCTTACCCCTGTGGAGAGAACGCTCGGCATGCCGAAGTAACGAGGAGTATGTACTCCACCATTAACTTATGTCAGCGTCAGGGAAAGAATGAGGAATGATACCAATAAATGGCCCTGAAATAGGAACCAAATGCCAGGAATAGTGCATTGAGTGCGACCCTCACAGTTTCTGTCCCTGACCATCAAGAAGAGTGTGCATTTAGAAATCATCGGTTGGTGGTCTCTTACTACATTAAAATGCTTATTTAGTCGGGATGTTGAATCCTTGGTATATCTAGACCAATACATGGTTGTGCTCGATCTTAAATTTCTTTTAGGATAGGGCAATTGATTTCATTGTTCTGGGGTGGTTTATGTTAATGTTTAACACCATTCTTATATATATATACCATGAATAATGTATGTTGTATTTCTATTTATGTTAATAGAACATTAATGTCTTTAATTGCTAGTGATATGTTTAATATAATTGTATGGTGTAAATACATACATGTACGATGTGGTGTCGTACATGAACACCTGCAAAGAATAGTTTAACTAGGATCCTAGCTTTGGGAGTTAGGGGTGGGAGTTAAAATCTCTCTTCTTTGAGCAGTGGGGAGGAGTTTAACCTCCGGCGTCCGGTTTACAAGACCGGCGCTCTGACGCTGAGCTACCAATGCAGGATCATTTAAGGATGTGGTTTTCTGCTCAACCTGCTAGGGGCATGAGGACCAGGAAGAGGAAGAAATAAAGGAAGGAGGCAATTTGACCAATAATGATGAAGGGGTGTTCAACGGGTATCCCTCCGATTCAGGTGAGAATTATAACATCTGCGACTAGGATTCAGAATAGTAGTTGTGAAAGGGGCCGGAATGTTAGGGTTCGTTGTTTGGATGTGTGGAGGACGGGCACGACGAGAAGTACGAGGATGGAGGCTAAGAGGGCTAAAACGCCTCCTAGTTTGTTTGGGATTGAGCGGAGAATGGCGTAGGCAAATAGAAAATATCATTCTGGCTTGATGTGAGGGGGCGTCACAAGTGGGTTGGCGGGGGTGAAGTTGTCGGGGTCTCCCAGGAGGTTAGGGTGGAATAGTGCTAGGGTTGTGAGGGCGATGAGGAGGGCGAGGAACCCTAGTAGGTCTTTGTATGAAAAGTAAGGATGGAAGGGGATTTTGTCTGCGTCTGAATTCAGGCCGATTGGGTTGTTTGAGCCTGTTTCGTGGAGGAAAAGAAGGTGAATAATGGTAACGGCTGCGATGATGAAGGGCAGGAGGAAGTGGAAAGCAAAGAACCGGGTGAGGGTGGCGTTGTCTACTGAGAAGCCGCCTCAAATTCATTGGACTAGTGTGTTGCCTACATAGGGAATGGCGGAGAGAAGGTTGGTGATTACGGTGGCGCCTCAGAAGGATATTTGCCCTCAGGGGAGGACGTAACCTACGAAGGCGGTTATTATAACTAGCAGGAGGAGGACGACGCCAATGTTTCAAGTTTCTTTGTATAGGTAGGAGCCGTAGTAGAGACCTCGGCCGATGTGGAGGTAGATGCAGATGAAGAAGAAGGATGCGCCGTTGGCGTGTAGGTTTCGGATGAGTCAGCCGTAGTTTACGTCTCGGCAGATGTGGGCGACGGAGGAGAAGGCAGTTGTGGTGTCGGGGGTATAGTGTATTGCTAAAAAGAGTCCTGTGAGGATTTGGGCTGCTAAGCAGAGTCCTAGTAGGGAGCCAAAGTTTCATCATGTTGAGATGTTAGAGGGGGCGGGTAGGTCGATTAGTGCGTCGTTTATAATTTTTAAAAGGGGGTGGGTTTTTCGTAGGTTGGCCATTAAGAGTTCTTGTAGTTGAATAACAACGGTGGTTTTTCAAGTCATTGGTCCTGGTTAGAATCCTGGTGAGAATTATGACTTATGTTATGTTTTTACTTTTGTTTGGTTTAGTGTTAGGGGTGATTGCGGTTGCTTCTAATCCGTCGCCTTATTTTGCTGCTTTGGGGTTGGTTGCAGTGGCGGGCATGGGGTGTGGGGTGTTGGTTGGTCATGGGGGTCCTTTTTTGTCTTTGGTTTTGTTTTTGATTTATTTAGGGGGAATGTTAGTTGTTTTTGCGTATTCAGCAGCTTTAGCTGCTGAGCCTTACCCCGAGAGTTGAGGGAGCGGGTCTGTTGTGGTGTATATAGTTGTGTATGTGGTGGGGGTAGTGTTGGTTTCTTGGGCGTTTTGGGGGGGATGATATGAGAGCTCTTGGGTGTCGGTTGATGAAGTGTCGGAGTTTTCCGTGTTTCGAGGGGATATTGGGGGTGTTGCGTTAGCGTATTCGTTAGGGGGAGGGATGTTGGTTGTTAGTGCTTGGGCGTTGTTGCTTGCTTTGTTTGTGGTGTTGGAATTGACTCGTGGGTTAAGTCGTGGTGCTTTGCGGGCAGTTTAGTAGTAGATAAGGAGGGTAGTGAGGACAATGGTTAGTAGGAAGAGGGTAAGGTATGTTTTGACCATTCCTTGTTGAATGTTGCTTGTAGTTGTGGCTAGGAGGAGATTAGAGGAGGAGAGGGTTTTAGGGCCTGTCTTTTCTAATCAGGTTTGGTCAATTATTTGGCTGGCGATTGTTTGGCCAAGAAGGAGGTTTAGTTTGGGGGTGAGGCGGTGGATAATTGGGGGGAAAAACCCTAGCATGTTGGAGAAGTGGTGAGGGGAGGGTTGGGGGGCGGGCTTAAATTGTTTGCTTGTGAGTAATGCTAGCTCTAGGGCGGTTAGTAGGCCTAGGATTGTAACAAGGAGGGCTGCTAGTTTTAGTAAGGGGGGTATGGATATGACGGGGGTTTTTAGGGGGAGAAAGTTAGAGGTGATTAAGAGGCCGGCGATGATGCTGCCTCATGCTAGGCGTTTGATTGGGTTTATCACTGCTGGATTATTTTCGTTGATGGGGGGGAGAGGGTTAAATCGGGGATGGCCCATGCTTACGAAGAAGATGACTCGGAGGCTGTAAACGGCAGTGAAGGAGGTGGCTAGGAGGGTGAGGGTAAGGGCTCAGGCGTTGAGATGGGATGTGTTTAATGCTTCAATGATTGCGTCTTTGGAGAAGAATCCTGCTAGGAAGGGGGTGCCTGTGAGGGCGAGGCTTCCGATGGTTAAGCAGGAAGATGTGAAGGGAGCAAGGCGGTGTATGCCCCCTATTTTTCGGATGTCTTGTTCGTCGTTGAGGCTGTGGATAATTGAGCCGGAGCAGAGGAAGAGTATTGCTTTGAAGAAGGCGTGGGTGGAGATATGAAGGAAGGCTAGTTGGGGCTGGTTAAGTCCAATGGTAACTATTATTAGGCCGAGTTGGCTTGATGTGGAAAATGCAACAATTTTTTTAATATCATTTTGTGTTAAGGCACAGGTGGCGGTGAATAGGGTGGTAAGTGCACCAAGGCATAGGCATGTGGAGAGGGCCGTTTGGTTGTTTTCTAGAAGGGGGCTCATTCGGACAAGAAGGAAGATTCCTGCTACGACTATAGTGCTTGAATGCAGTAGGGCAGAGACCGGTGTGGGGCCCTCTATGGCAGAGGGGAGTCAGGGATGAAGTCCGAATTGGGCAGATTTTCCAGTGGCAGCGAGGATTAAGCCGAGGAGGGGGAGGGTGAGGTCAAGGTTTTTGGAGGTTACAAAGATTTGTTGTATTTCTCATGAGTTGAGGTTGGTTGCTAGTCATGCTATAGAGAAGATTAGGCCAATGTCGCCCACTCGGTTGTAAACGACTGCTTGTAGGGCGGCGGTGTTTGCGTCTGTTCGGCCGTACCACCAGCCGATGAGGAGGAAAGATATGATGCCCACGCCTTCTCAGCCGATGAAGAGTTGGAATATGTTGTTTGCTGTAACTAGAATGATTATGGCGATTAGGAAGATTAGGAGGTATTTAAAGAATCGGTTTATGTAAGGATCTGCGTGTATGTACCAGGATGCAAATTCTAGAATGGACCAGGTGACATAGAGGGCGATGGGGGTGAAAATGATGGAGTAGTGGTCGAATTTAAGGCTAATGTTGATGTCAAAGGTGAGGGTGTTTATTCAGTTTCAGTTGGTGATGATTGTTTCGGCACCTTCGTTAAGGAAGAGGGAGAGGGGCAGAAGGCTGATGAAGAAGGCTAGTTTTACTGCTGTTTTAACTTGAGAGAGGGCTCAGTTGGTGCCCTTAGATTGGGGTGTGAGGGTTGTAAGTACAGGGTATAGAAGGGTTGCAAAGATAATGATTAGGCTGGAGGTCATTATGAGAGGGGAGGGGTGCATAGCTGCTACTTGGATTTGCACCAAGAGTTTTTGGTTCCTAAGACCAACGGATGAGCTGTTATCCTTTAGGAGCAGTTTGAGTGAGCCTTGGGGTTCAACCAAGGTAGCGAAGATTAGCAGTCTTCGTTGCTGCGAGCCTCTCTCGGTGGATAAAAGGGTTTTAACCTCTGTCTTTAGAATCACAATCTAATGTTTTGGTTAAACTATATCTACAGGCGGTTCACCCTCAGATTAGTTCGGGTTTGAGTGTGAGAAGTATTAGGGGCAGGAGGTGGAGGGTTATCAGAAGGTGTTCTCGGGAGTGGGAGGGGTCTAAGGCGATGATGTGKGTTGGAATTGGGCCGCGTTGTGTTATGAGGAATATGTAGAGCGAGTAGGCCGCGGTAATGAGGGTTCCGGCTCCTGTCAGGGCTAGGGTTCATCAGGATCAGTTGAATAAGGAGGTAATAATTATTAGTTCACCCATAAGGTTGGGTAGAGGAGGTAGGGCTAGGTTGGCGAGGCTGGTGATGAATCATCAGGTTGCTATTAGGGGTAGTACCATTTGTAGGCCTCGAGCTAGGACTATGGTTCGGCTGTGGGTGCGTTCATAGTTGGTATTTGCTAGGCAGAATAGGGCGGAGGATGTGAGGCCGTGGGCGATTATGAGAATTAGTGCTCCGGTGAAGCCTCAAGGTGTCTGGATGAGGATACCTCCTGCAACTAGGCCCATATGACTGACGGAGGAGTAGGCGATGAGTGACTTTAGGTCTGTTTGGCGTAAGCAGATTGAGCCGGTCATGATTACGCCTCAGAGTGCGAAGATGATGAAGGGGTAGCTTAGTTCTTTTGTGAGGGGGTCTAATATGGGGATGATTCGTATTATGCCGTAGCCGCCTAGCTTTAGGAGCACGGCAGCAAGTACCATAGAACCGGCAATTGGGGCTTCTACATGTGCTTTGGGAAGTCAGAGGTGGACCCCATATAGGGGTATTTTTACTAGAAATGCCAGGAGACAGCCTGTTCATCATAGTTTATCTGCATATGAGTGAAGTTGGGGCGGATTTGAGAATTGGAGTGTGAGGAGTGATAGTGTTCCAGTGCTGTTTTGGAGGAGCAGGAGGGCAATAAGAAGGGGCAGGGAACCTGCTAGTGTGTAGAACAGAAAGTAGGTCCCTGCGTTGAGTCGTTCTGTTTGGTTTCCTCAGCGGGTGATGATAATTAGTGTGGGGATGAGGGTGGCTTCAAACATGACGTAGAATATAATAATTTCGGTGGCGCTGAAGGCCAGGATTAGGAAGAACTGTAGGGAGGTTAGTAGGGTGATGTATATGCGTTGTCGGCTGATGGGCTCGAGGGCGGTGTGGTTTTGGCTTGCAAGAATTATTAGGGGAAGGAGTCAGCAGGTGAGTACTAAGAGGGGGGTGGATAGGGGGTCGGTTGCTATGTAGAGATTGAGTGAGGTCCAGCCTGTCTCTGAGAGGTTTTTTAGTCATGATAGGCTGATTAGTGCAATAATAAGGCTGTGAGCAAGAGTTGTGGGTCAGAGCCATTTGGCAGGGGTAATTCAAGTTGTTGGGACTAGCATGAGGGTGGGGATAAGAATTTTTAGCATTGTAGGAGGTTCAGGCTTTGTAGGCGGTCAGTTCCGTGGGTGCGAGCTGTAGCTACTAGGAGGGCCAGGCCTGCGCTGGCTTCGCAGGCTGAGAAGGCTAGAAGAAGGAGGGGGGCTGCTGAAAAACTAGTGGAGTTTAGTTGTAGCGTCCATAGAGAAAGAGCAATGAATAGGGAGAGTATTATCCCCTCTAGGCATAAAAGAGCTGAGAGGAGATGGGTTCGGTGGAATGCTAAGCCTGCTAGGCCTAGAATGAAGGCTGATGAAAAGGCAAAGTGGACGGGGGTCATTAGGTAATTGTGGAGTTTAACCACAAGTTTTTGAGCCGAAATCAAATGTTTTTCTTAGACTAAATACCTATTCAGCTCATTCTAAGCCGCCTTGAAGTCATTCGTAGATTAGGCCAAGGGTAAGAAGGATTAAAATGAGGGAGGCTCAGATAAAGGTAAGTAGGGGGGATGCTAGTTGGTCTCCTCAAGGTAGGGGTAGTAGTAGGGCAATTTCCAGGTCGAAGAGCAGAAAGAGAATAGCGACGAGGAAAAATCGGAGGGAGAAAGGCAGACGGGCTGTGCCTAGGGGGTCGAAGCCGCATTCGTAGGGGGATAATTTTTCGTAGTCCGGGTTTATTTGGGGGATTCAGAAAGAGATGAGGGCTAGAATAATAGTAAGTAGGAGGGTGATGAGGATGATAGTGGTGACTAGGTTCATTATCTTTCCTTGGGTTTTAACCAAGACCTGGTGATTGGAAGTCACTTATACTTGTTGGATACTAGAAAGATTATGAGCCTCATCAGTAGATTGAGATGTAGAGGAACAATCAGACAACGTCCACGAAGTGTCAGTATCAGGCAGCTGCTTCGAATCCGAAATGGTGTTCTGATGTGAAATGGTGGAGGATTTGGCGAAGTAGGCAGATAGCTAGGAAGGAAGAGCCAATGATGACATGGAGGCCGTGGAATCCTGTGGCTACGAAGAATGTGGAGCCATAAACGCTGTCTGCGATTGTGAAGGGGGCTTCATAATATTCTATGGCTTGAAGGAGGGTAAAGTAAAGGCCTAGGAGGATTGTTAATGTTAAGGATTGAAGAGCCTGTTTTCGTTCTCCTTCCATAATGCTGTGGTGGGCCCAGGTTACGGTAACTCCTGAGGCGAGAAGGACTGCTGTGTTAAGGAGGGGCACTTCGAATGGGTCGAGGGGGGTGATGCCTGTTGGAGGTCAAAAGCCGCCTAGTTCGGGAGTGGGGGCCAGGCTTGAGTGGTAGAAGGCTCAGAAGAACCCCAGGAAGAAAAAAACTTCTGAGGTAATGAAGAGGATTATTCCGTATCGGAGGCCTTTTTGGACAGGAGGGGTGTGGTGTCCTTGGAATGTTCCTTCTCGGACAATGTCTCGTCATCATTGGTATATTGTTAGAAGGAGAAGAACTAGGCCTAGGGATAGCAGGGTTGTAGAGTGGAAGTGAAATCAGACAGCGAGGCCGGATGTTATTAGCAGGGCAGCAACGGCCCCTGTTAGGGGCCAAGGGCTGGGGTCGACTATGTGGTATGCATGTGCTTGGTGGGCCATTATACGTTTTCTTGTAGATATAGGCTTAAAAGGAGAACGAAGACGTAAGCTTGGATTATTGCTACGGCAACTTCAAGAAGGGTGAGTAAAAATAGTAGGGCAGAGGTCAGGATAGCGACGGAAGGTATGAGGGGGAGAAGGACGAAGGCAGCTGTTGCGATTAGTTGCATTAGAAGGTGGCCGGCTGTAAGGTTGGCAGTTAGCCGTACACCTAGGGCAAGGGGCCGGATGAGCAGGCTAATCGTTTCGATGATGATTAGGACAGGAATGAGGGGGGTAGGGGTTCCTTCAGGAAGGAGGTGTCCTAGTGCATGGGTGGGTTGGTTTCGTATTCCGATAATTACTGTGGCTAGTCAGAGGGGCACGGCAAATCCTATGTTCATGGACAGTTGCGTTGTAGGGGTGTAGGAGTAAGGGAGTAGGCCTAGTATGTTTAGAGTGATTAGGAAAATTATTAAGGAGGTAAGGAGGATGGCTCATTTGTGGCCTGTAGGGTTTAAGGGGAGAAGAAGTTGTTGAGTGAATCGGTTAATGAATCAGCCTTGAAGGGTTAGAAGTCGATTGTTTAGTCATCGGGTTGCAGGTGCGGGGAGGAGGATTCATGGGAGGGTAAGGGCTAGGGCAATTAATGGAATGCCTAGAAGTACTGGGCTTTCAAATTGGTCGAACAGGCTTAGAATCATGGTCAGTTTCAGGGCTCTGCTTGGGGGTTTTCTGTGCTTTGGGGGGAGGGGTCATTTGGAAAGATGTGTGCTAGGATTTTTGGTGGAAGAATGATTAGGAATACTAGCCATGAAAAAATTAGGATTGCAAACCAAGGGGCGGGGTTGAGTTGGGGCATGTCGCTAGGGGTGGTCGGCAGCCACCAATCTTTAGCTTAAAAGGCTAACGCTATTGACCTGTTTAGCTTCTTAGCGAGGCGTCTTCGAGCATTAAGGAGGATCAGTTTTCAAAGTGTTCTAGAGGGACGGCTTCGACCACGATAGGTATGAAGCTGTGATTAGCCCCGCAGATTTCGGAGCATTGTCCGTAGAAAACACCAGGACGGGAGGCGATAAAGGCTGTTTGGTTTAGGCGGCCGGGGACTGCGTCTAGTTTAATGCCAAGGGATGGGACTGCTCAGGAGTGGAGGACATCTTCGGCGGAGATTAAAACACGGACGGGGGACTCGACTGGGATGATTATTCGGTGGTCTGCTTCTAGGAGGCGAAATTGGCCGGGGGTGAGGTCTTGTGTGGGGATTATATAAGAGTCAAACTCTAGGTTTTCGTAGTCAGTGTATTCGTAGCTTCAGTATCATTGGTGGCCCATGGCTTTAATTGTCAGATGTGGATCGTTGATTTCGTCTATAAGATAAAGAATTCGGAGGGAGGGTAGGGCAATTAAAATGAGAATAATTGCTGGGAGGACTGTTCAGATAATTTCGATTTCTTGGGAGTCTAGGATGTTTTTGTTTGTAAGTTTTGTGACTACCATGGCCACAATAATGTAAAGAACTAGCGTGCTGATGAGGAAAACGATTATTAAGGCGTGATCGTGGAAATGAAGGAGTTCTTCTATTACGGGTGAAGCTGCATCTTGAAATCCTAATTGTGAGGGATGTGCCATTATAGTTAAGATGCGCGAGAGTTTAACTCGCAACTCTGCCTTGACAAAGCAGTGTTATGTTCATTTTACTAGCATCTTATGAAGAAAGTGACAGAGTGGTTATGTGGTTGGCTTGAAACTAACCTATGGGGGTTCGATTCCTTCCTTTCTCGTTAGTTCGATTGAACTTGAACGAAGGCAGGTTCTTCAAATGTGTGGTACGGGGGAGGGCAGCCGTGTAGTCACTCTACATTTGTGGGGGTTAGTTCTACTGATAGGACTTCTCGTTTTGCGGCAAAGGCTTCTCAGATAATAAACAAGAACATAATTACTGCCACGAGGGAAACTAGGGATCCGATAGAGGAGACTGTGTTTCAAAGTGTGTAGGCATCAGGGTAGTCCGAGTATCGACGAGGTATTCCGGCTAGTCCTAGGAAGTGTTGGGGGAAGAAAGTCAGGTTTACTCCTGCGAATATAATCCCAAAGTGGATTTTTGTTCATGTATTGTGAAGGGTGTAACCTGAAAATAGGGGAAATCAGTGGACGAAGGCACCAACGATGGCAAAGACTGCACCCATAGATAGAACATAGTGGAAATGGGCTACTACGTAGTATGTGTCGTGGAGTACGATGTCTAAAGAGGAGTTTGCTAGAACGATGCCAGTTAGGCCCCCCACTGTGAAAAGGAAGATAAAACCCAGGGCTCATAGGAGAGGGGTTTCTCATTTAATGGCCCCTCCGTGAAGGGTGGCGAGTCAACTGAAGACTTTTACACCAGTGGGGATGGCAATAATTATAGTAGCAGAGGTAAAGTAGGCACGTGTGTCTACGTCCATGCCAACTGTAAACATGTGGTGGGCTCAGACGATGAAGCCTAGGAGGCCAATGGCCATTATTGCTCACACTATTCCCATGTAGCCGAAGGGTTCTTCTTTTCCTGAGTAGTAGGCTACGATGTGTGAGATTATTCCGAAGCCTGGAAGAATCAGAATGTAGACTTCTGGGTGGCCAAAGAATCAGAATAAGTGTTGATAGAGGATAGGGTCCCCGCCGCCTGCAGGGTCAAAGAAGGATGTATTTAAGTTTCGGTCTGTAAGGAGCATTGTAATGCCAGCAGCTAGGACAGGGAGGGAGAGGAGGAGGAGGACGGCGGTGATTAGAATGGCTCATACAAACAAGGGGGTTTGGTATTGGGAAATAGCGGGGGGTTTTATATTAGTGATAGTGGTAATAAAATTAATAGCCCCTAGAATGGAAGAGACCCCCGCTAAGTGCAGAGAGAAGATAGTCAGGTCAACGGAGGCTCCTGCGTGGGCGAGGTTGCTGGCCAGAGGGGGGTAGACTGTCCACCCGGTCCCGGCCCCCGCTTCAACCCCAGAGGAGGCGAGGAGGAGAAGAAAGGAGGGGGGAAGAAGTCAAAAGCTTATGTTGTTCATTCGGGGAAATGCCATGTCGGGGGACCCAATCATTAGGGGGACAAGCCAGTTTCCGAATCCTCCGATTATAATTGGTATTACTATAAAGAAAATTATTACGAAGGCGTGTGCTGTAACGATTACATTGTAAATTTGGTCGTCCCCTAGAAGAGCGCCTGGCTGGCTTAATTCTGCTCGAATGAGCAGGCTTAGGGCTGTGCCCACTATTCCGGCTCAAGCACCAAATACTAGATAAAGGGTGCCGATGTCTTTGTGATTAGTCGAGAAAAGTCAACGTGTGATTGCCACAGGTAGGATGGCTGAGTTTTAAGCGGTGGATTGTAGCCCCATAGACAGAGGTTTAATTCCTCTTCCTGCCAAGCCCTGAGGTGTGCATCATGTTAGATTGCAAATCTAAAGAAGCAGGGTAACGCCTGCCGGGGCTTTCCCCCGCCTTTGTCTTGAGGCAGGCGGGGGAAAGGTAGATGGATGCTCGCTGGTTTAAGCGCTTAGCTGTTAACTAAGAATTTGTAGGATCGAGGCCTACCCATCTAGGAAGGCTTTAGCTTAATTAAAGTGTTTGTTTTGCATGCAGGAGATGTGGGTTAGTGGCCCGCAAGCCTTATCAGGGGCTGGGAGGTTTTCACTCCCGCTTAGGGCTTTGAAGGCCCTTGGTCTGTGTGTTAGCCTAAGTCCCTTAAAGAGTCAGTAGTGCAGTTATGGCTGGGGTGAGGGGAAGAAGGAGGATTGTGGCAGTTGTGGCGATGGCTAGGGGCAGGGTGGTTTGGGTTGAGGGGAGACGTCAGGGTGTTGTGCCAGTTAGGTTGTTGGGGGAGATGGTAAGGGTTATTGCGTATGAGAGTCGTAGGTAGAAGTAGAGGCTTAGGAGGGCGGAGAGTGCGGCTAGTGTGGCTGTGGGAGCGAGGGTTTGTTTGGTGAGTTCTTGCAAGATGAGTCATTTTGGTATGAAGCCTGTCAAGGGGGGAAGGCCGCCCAGTGACAAGAGAATTAGGGGGGTGAGGGAGGTGAGGGCGGGGGCTTTTGATCAAGAGGTGGCTAGTGTGTTGATGTTGGTTGATTTGTTTAGTTTGAATACGAGGAATGTTGAGATTGTTATGATGAAGTATGTTATGAGTGTGAGGAGTGTTAGGGAGGGGGAGAATTGTATAATTAGGATTATTCAGCCGAGGTGGGCGATTGAGGAGTAGGCAAGGATTTTTCGTAGTTGTGTTTGGTTTAGTCCGCCTCATCCACCGACGAGAGTAGATGCTAGGCCTAGAATAATTAGGAGGGTTGTGTTGGTTGGTTGTATTTGGAGAAGTAAGGCGAAGGGGGCCAGTTTTTGTCAGGTGGAGAGGATGAGGCCTGTGGTGAGATTTAGGCCTTGTAGGACTTCGGGCAGTCAGGAGTGTATGGGGGCTAGGCCAATTTTTAGGGCTAAGGCAAGTAGGACGAGGGTTATGGGGAGGGGGTGAGATATTTGGAGGATGTCCCATTGTCCGGTTAACCAGGCGTTAGTGGTGCTAGCGAAGAGGAGTGTGGCGGCTGCGGTGGCTTGGGTGAGGAAATATTTGGTGGTGGCTTCAACTGCTCGGGGGTGGTGATGTTGGGCTATGAGGGGGAGAATGGCGAGGGTGTTTATTTCGAGACCTATTCAGGCGAGGAGTCAGTGGGAGCTTGCGAATGTAATTGTGGTACCTAGACCCAGGCTAAATAATAGGGTGGCTAAGATGTAGGGGCTCATTAGTAAAGGAAGGGGTTTAACCAACATTCTTGGGGTATGGGCCCAAAAGCTTAATTAGCTGACTTTACTTAGGAAGTGGTGTAGTGGAAGCACTAAGAGTTTTGATCTCTTCAGGTAGGGTTCGAACCCCTTCTTTCTAAGGAGTTGGGAGGACTTTAACCTCCATGGTTCACTACATCAAAGTGGCCCTTTACTTCAGGCACAGCTCCTGGGCTATAGTTGAGGGGGCAAGCCGGCAAATGCGATGGGGAGGGCGAGATGTCAGATTACCAGTGCTAATGTGAGTGGAAGGAAGTTTTTTCAGATTAAGTGCATGAGCTGGTCGTATCGGAATCGTGGGTAGGAGGCTCGAACCCATAGGAAGAGGATTGAGAGGAGGGCTGCTTTGGTTATTAGGTTAATTGCGGTAAGTTCTGGGATTGTGGGGATGTGGGAGGCCCCTAGGAAGAGTGTGGCAGAAAGTGTATTTATGAGGAGGATGTTAGAGTATTCTGCTAGGAAAAAGAGGGCGAAGGGGCCTCCGGCGTATTCTACGTTGAAGCCCGACACTAGCTCTGATTCTCCTTCGGTTAGATCAAAGGGGGCACGGTTGGTTTCTGCTAGGGTAGAGATGTATCATATTGCGGCTAGGGGTCAGGCAGGCAGGATTAGTCAGATGCTTTCTTGGGCGGTGTTAAAAGTTTGGAGGGTGAAGCCGCCGGTGAAAATAATTGTGTTTAGGAGGATGAGGCCGAGGCTAACCTCATAAGAAATTGTCTGTGCAACTGCTCGTAGGGCTCCGATAAGGGCGTATTTTGAGTTGGAGGCCCAGCCTGAGCCTAGGATTGAGTATACTGCTAGGCTGGAGAGGGCGAGGATGAATAGAATGCCCAGATTTAGGTCGGTGATTGGGTAAGGTAGGGGTATGGGGGCTCATAGGGTGAGTGCAAGGGTTAGGGCTAATATGGGGGTTAGTAGGAATAGGATGGGAGAGGAGGTTGAGGGGCGTACTGGTTCTTTAATAAATAGTTTAATACCGTCGGCGATGGGCTGGAGGAGGCCGTAGGGTCCAACAATATTTGGGCCTTTTCGTAGTTGTATATATCCGAGTACTTTTCGTTCAACTAGTGTAAGAAAAGCAACGGCTAGTAGAACGGGGACAATGAAGGCTAGCGGGTTGATGATGTGGGTGATGAGCGTTGTAATCATAGTTAAGGAGAGGAGTTGAACCTCTGTGGAAAGGGCTTAGGTCTTTTGCAATGGCCGGGCTCTGCCACCTTAACATGCCATTTTCTTTGGCAGTGGGGAGAGGCATGTCCTTTTACCTAGTTTAGTTGGTTTCATTAGGTGGGGGTGAGGCTTACTTGGAGCAGGGGCCTCTTCTTTTCGGTCCTTTCGTACTAGAAAAGATCATGTCATAGATAGAAACTGACCTGGATTACTCCGGTCTGAACTCAGATCACGTAGGACTTTAATCGTTGAACAAACGAACCCTTAATAGCGGCTGCACCATTAGGATGTCCTGATCCAACATCGAGGTCGTAAACCCCCTTGTCGATATGGGCTCTAAAAGGGGATTGCGCTGTTATCCCTAGGGTAACTCGGTCCGTTGATCGGCCTATGCCGGATCTGAGGGTCAGAAGTTCTGTTACTTAGAGCTGTGGCTCTTGGTTGTGGGAGAAGTCCTCCTAGTCCACGTGGGGGTTGTTTGTTTCCCCGCGGTCGCCCCAACCAAAGACAATAGGGCAGGGTCCTTCTGGTTTGGCTCTTTGTTTAGAGGTGATTAACAAGGTCTGCCTTGCGTCTAAAGCTCCATAGGGTCTTCTCGTCTTATGGGGTTATCCCCGCTTCTGCACGGGGAGATCAATTTCATTGACTTGAAAAAGGAGACAGTTAAGCCCTCGTTATGCCATTCATACAGGTCTTCATTTAAAAGACAAGTGATTGCGCTACCTTTGCACGGTCAAAATACCGCGGCCGTTAAACACGTATGTCACAGGGCAGGCGGGACCTCTTATTCTTTAGTCTTGCAAGAGGCGATGTTTTTGGTAAACAGGCGAGGCTTGTGTTTGCCGAGTTCCTTCTTTTTCTTTTAGTCTTTCCTTGAGGGCACGCCAGTGTGGGGTTAACGGTGGTTGGTTGAATGTTTTTCTAGTTGTTTCGTTTGTTTATTCATTTCTCTCTTTGTTTGAGGCCGGTAATATTCGGTGGGGGGTCCGTTCCGATTTACATGTGTGCGAGGAGAAAAAGTGGTTTTTCTTATTACTCATATTAGCATGGTCACCCTCATGTAGGCATGAGGCGGTCTGGTAATGTTAGGGGATTGAGATTGGGTTATCGGGATTATAGGCTGAGGGGGATGTCTGAGCTTTAACGCTTTCTGTAGGGGTGGCTGCTTTTAGGCCCACCAGAACACTTTGCCTTGGGCTTAAGTGTGATCTTTATCCACCTGGTAAAGTTGTATCTTGATCAAAGGGGCTGTACCCCCTTTGAATAACTCTCTTGGTTTCTTAGGGCATCGGAAGGGGTGAGACAGGGATGAATAAAGAAGCCAGGAGGCTGAACTTCTATTCAGTTCCCAGACAACCAGCTATAACTAAGTTCGGTAGGTCTGTCACCTCTACTCGAAGTTTTTCCCACTCTTTTGCCACAGAGACGGGTTGGCCCTGTTATTAGGCTATCTTGGAGTAGCTCACTTAGTTTCGGGAAATCAAACTAAAGTGCTCTTTGCTTGGAGGTTGCTGGCTAAATCATGATGCAAAAGGTACGAGTGTTAGTCTCTGCTTTTTTTGACTTTAATGGGTTGTTTCATTTCTTTTTCAGCGTTCCCTTGCGGTACTTTTTCTATAGCTCTGTAGGTCCTTTTCTGTCGCCCATACTTAGGGGGGAGAATGGTTTAGTTTGGTGTTGGGTGGTGTGTTAGGGGTTATTTATGGTGGTTTGTTGTTTTTGGTGTGTGAGGCTAGCTGTGGGGTGTCAGGATGGTCCGATTTGCACGGACGACTTCTCAGTGTAAGGGAGATGCTTTTCTGTCTTAGCTACAACCTGGTTTTTCCAAGTGCACCTTCCGGTACACTTACCATGTTACGACTTGCCTCCCCTTTGCAGGTGGGGTGTATTAGGTATGTGTGAGATTTTAGCTCGGGGAGAGTGACGGGCGGTGTGTGCGCGCTTTAGGGCCGGTTTCAGCAAAACGCTCTATTTTTTGCTTACTACTAAATCCTCCTTTAAATGCACGTTTCAGTGCATTGTCCGTATTCCCTATATTAGGGAATGTAGCCCATTTCTTCCCCTCTCATGCGCTACACCTCGACCTGACGTTTTAGGTTGTACCAGTTTTGCTTACTATGGGGCCTTTACAGGGTAAGCTGACGACGGCGGTATATAGGCGGGAAGAGCAAGGGAGGGTGAGGTTGAACGGGGGTCATCGGTTCTAGAACAGGCTCCTCTAGGTGGATCTTAAGCACCGCCAAGTCCTTTGGGTTTTAAGCTAACGCTCGTAGTTCCCAGGCGGATAGCGGGTGTAATGTGCTATCAATGTTTAGGGCTAGGCATAGTGGGGTATCTAATCCCAGTTTGTGTCCTAGCTTTCGTGGGTTCAGAAGTTGTAAAGCCACTTTCGTAGTTGGGCTTCTTGCTTTCGGGTGCGTATAACAGCCTTGAAAGCATTTGGCTTTAGTTTATAGTCTTTCCTAACCACACTTTACGCCGTTGTCTGTCAACTCGGGCCTCTCGTATAACCGCGGTGGCTGGCACGAGTTTTACCGGCCCTCTTAGCTTTGGCTAAGTCAAGTTTTCACTTATAGCTTAATGTTTGTCACTGCTGAGTTCCCTTGGGGGTGTGGCTTAGCAAGGTGTCGTAGGCTTGAAGGGATGTGCCTGATACCAGCTCCTTGTTCCCGGGCAGGGAACTGTAGGGCATTCTCACGGGAGTGCGGATACTTGCATGTGTAAGTTTAGCTAAAGCTGACAGAAAAGTCAGGACCAAGCCTTTGTGCTTACGGAGCTTTTTAGGGCTCATCTTAACGTCTTCAGGGTTATGCTTTAATTAAGCTACGTTAGC